CCAGTAGCGACAACCGTATTTTTGATTGGTACCGCAGTGGCCCTTTGGTTGGGTATTGGTGCAACATTACCTATTGATAAATCCCTAACTTTAGGTCTTTTTTAAATTGATTGATTTAATTGTGAAATAAAATATCACGACGTATGTATCTAGGGAACAGTCGCTTCAAAGTGAATTCTCCCTAGATACATCTATTCAATTAAATTATGAATCTATGCTGATTCCGAATATATATCTGAATTGTCCTAAATATTCAAAACCCTTTATTTGGCCTTTTTCTAAAAAAAAGATGAAAAAAATCCAATGGATTTAAAACTTATTTTTCGGTAAATCAATTACGAAATTTTTTTCTAGAATCCCTAAAATTTGTTTGACATCTTCTATGCGAAAATGCTCCATTTTCATAAGATCTTCTTGGCTGTTATTCAAAAGGTCCAATAATGTATATATATTGGACCTTTTGAGACAATTATAGATCCTGGGAGGCAATTCTGATTGGTCAATAAAAATCGATTTCAACGCCATTTTTTTTTTAGTTTTTGTTAGTTTAGCCAATTTATCATAAAAGGTAAAAGGGGGTAAAGGAAACATGTGTTGATTGTCCTCTAAATTTAGATTTTCTTCTTTGGTATGTAAAAAGGGAATCAATAAATCAATCAAATTCCGGGAGGCTTCGTGAAGTGCTTCTTTAGGAGTTAAACTTCCATTTGTCCATATTTCGAGAAAAAGTATTTCTTTGTTACTATTTTCATAAGAATGAATACTATGATTCGCATTTCGAACAGGCATGAATACAGGATCTATAGGATAACTTCCATCTTGAAAGGTATTTGGCCCTTTTATAAGATATCCGCGATTCTTCTCTATTTGTAATCCAATAACCAACTCAATGGGTTCTGTCAAGCTAGCTATATGCTGTGTATTATCGACGATTTCTACATAAGGCGGTAAGATGATATCTTGAGCAGTTACATATCCAGGGCCTCTGACACAAATAGACGCCTCACAAGTTCCATAGAGATTACTTCTCAATACGATTTCTTTCAAATTCATTAAAATTTCATGTACTGATTCTTGAATACCCGTTATCGTAGAATATTCGTGTGATATTTTCTCAGATTTTGCGCGTGTGATACATGTTCCTTCGATTTCTCCAAGCAAAGCCCTTCGCATCGCAATGCCTATTGTGTCTGCTTGACCTTTCATAAGCGGAGACAGAATAAAGCGCCCATAAAAAAGACGCTTACTGTCTGCTGATGATTCAACACACTTCCACTGTAGTGTCCGAGTAGATACTGTTATTTTCTCTCGAACCATAATAATATTATTTGATCAGATCATTGAATCATTTATTTCTCTTGTTTCTCTTACTATTGAAATATCTTCCTTTTTTATTTCTACACACGTCTTTTTTTCGGGGGTCTACAGCCATTATGTGGCATAGGGGTTACATCCCGTACGAAAGTTAATAGTATACCACTTCTGCGAATAGCTCGTAATGCTGCGTCTCTTCCGAGACCTGGACCTTTAATCATGACTTCTGCTCGTTGCATACCTTGATCTACTACTGCACGAATAGCATTTGCCGCTGCGGTTTGAGCAGCAAACGGCGTCCCTCTTCTTGTACCTCGGAAGCCACAAGTACCGGCAGAGGACCAAGAAACCACCCGCCCACGTACATCTGTAACAGTCACAATGGTATTATTGAAACTTGCTTGAATATGAATAACCCCCTTTGGTATTTTACGTGTACTCTTACGTGAACCAATACGTCCACGTGAACCCTTTTTCGGTATAGCTTTTGCCATATTTTATGATCTCATAAATTTGAGTCAGAGATATATGGATATATCCATTTCATGTCAAAACAGATTCCCTATTTGTATATCAGGTCTTTAACGAGTTTGATTATCCTTGTCTTTGTTTATGTCTTGGGTTGGAACAAATCACTATAATTCGTCCCCGACGACGGATTAGTCGACATTTTTCACAAATTTTACGAACGGAAGCTCTTATTTTCATATTTGTCACTCCTTACTTTAATTTTGAATCCACTTTTTGGAAGAAAATAAGTTTCTTGAAATTTTCGATTTCGAATCGTATTCCTACGAAAGAAATGGTGAAGTTAAAAAACACCTAATCTTTCGAATCTTTGTTGCGGAGTCGATAAATTATACGACCTCTGGTTGAATCATAACGACTTACTTCAATTTTTACTCTATCTCCTGGCAGTATTCGTATAAAACTACGTCGGATCTTTCCTGAAACATAACCTAGAATCATATCTTCATTATCTAAACGAACCCGGAACATACCGTTGGGAAGCGATTCAGTAATTAAACCTTCATGAATCCATTTTTGTTCTTTCATTCCAGGTAAAACCCCCTTGAAGTATCAACTAGTGGGGGAAGAACCCTATTAGAGAACCCACCCCTTCTCTTTTCTTTTTCACAAAAAAGAAGTTTCATATCGGATATTAGAAAGATTACCATATATAACA